AAATTACTTTTACAGTTCATAATAAAGAAATTTTTCTTCAGTATTCCATCTATTCTATAGTTCCTTACCGCGCGAATTTACAATTCTTTGGTCGTCGAGATTCATGAGTAATCCGGATTCATATTTAAGGATAGATATTACCTCTCTTTTTCTCCTTTCAAAAAATAAGAATAAAAATGATTGAAGTTTTTCTCTTTGGAATCGTCTTAGGTCTAATTCCTATTACATTGGCTGGGTTATTCGTAACTGCGTATTTACAATATAGACGCGGTGATCAGTTGGACCTTTGATTTATATTTATTAAGATCAATTTTGTTGATTGACCTCGCCTTTTCTTTAATCTGGCAAAAGTCAAATTCAGAATCTGTTCAATTATTGCCATGTAATTTTGACCTAACAAAACAAGAAAGGAATCACGCTCTGTAGGATTTGAACCTACGACATCGGGTTTTGGAGACCCGCGTTCTACCGAACTGAACTAAGAGCGCTCTCTTACAAAAAAAACGACTGTAAGGAAAGGGATTCTTTTTCTAGCTCTAATACATCTTGTATGCGTCTACGTCTACTACCCTTATAGAGTATGATCCAAAAAGTATGATATAATGTAAAGGCTATCTATGTCCAATTTTGAATCGATCTCAACGAATCTCTCGTTACTGTTCAGAGTAGAGGAAATAAGTAGGGATGACAGGATTTGAACCTGTGACATTTTGTACCCAAAACAAACGCGCTACCAAGCTGCGCTACACCCCTTTCAATTAATTTACAGTGTTATTGTAGAGAATCCCTGTTTTGTTTTCCACGTCTTTCTCTTTATTTCGTACATTGATAAAGAGAACTTGAAATAAATTATTTTTATTTTTCTCTTAGGGAGTCCATGTTCAAATACAAAAATACAGGCTGTTCTTAGTTACATATACATCTGATCATATCAGCACTTTGCTTATGTATTACAATAAAGAAGGAGGATTTTAAATGCGAGATCTAAAAACATATCTCTCCGTGGCACCAGTACTAAGTACTTTATGGTTTGGATCTTTAGCAGGTATATTGATAGAAATTAATCGTTTTTTCCCCGATGCATTAACATTCCCTTTTTTTTCATTCTAATTCGAGTCATTTTATTGGTCTAGTTATTGGCAGAGGAAGGGGTAAAGAAGATTAGAGATAGAATTCAATATCTGGGACTCGTACTTCCCCCCTCCCTACTCTATTGTATTGTTTGTTTTATTATTTTATTTTTTAGATTTAGTATTATATTAGAATATGTATTATATTGTTTATTATTTAAGGGCTTTCTATTATTAGATGTTAGTTATTTAGTAGAAAGAATTCGAATAAGTTATAAAAGAGAAACAATAAGAAGGCATTCCACCTCCGTAAAAGTAGGAACTCGACTAAGGCGCTTAAATAAGTGGTGCCGAAGATGGAAATATGGCTAGGATAACAGTATAAAGATACTCATGAAATGAAATACTCCACTTCAATTCAAAATCTAAAGAGAACTGCCTAGACTAGTTATAAACCTTTTGTATTATTGGAATTGTACTACTTAATTACTATTAATTTGTTACTAATATATTGATTGCATGATTGCAACGAAATCTATCATAATTGGATTTAAAGCTGGCAACTTCCATCTTTTTACTTCCATTTAGATCGAAAAATCAAACAGTTAAATGAATAGAAAAAAAGGAGGTTCATGGCGAGGGGGAAAGATATCCGAGTAAGGGTTATTTTGGAATGCACTGGGTGTGTTGAAAAGGGTATTCGTGTTAATAAAAAATCAAGAGGCATTTCCAGATATATTACTCAAAAAAATAGACACAATACACCCGGTCGATTGGAATTGAGAAAATTCTGTCCCTATTGTTACAAACATAGGATTCACGGAGAAATAAAGAAGTAGATCGAATCAATCACCCGTGTGTCACTTCTTCAAGGAACCTGAAACACGATATATTAAATATATATTAACTATGTTTATAGTTAATAATTAATAACAATAACATATAAAAATAGAATATATAGAATCTCTCTAAAAAAAAAAAAAAGAAAGAAAACATGCATAAATTCAAGCGACTCCTTCATAAATCCAAGCGATCCTTTCGTAGGCGTTTGCCCCCGATCAAATCGGGGGATCGAATTGATTATCGAAACATGAGTTTAATTAGTCGATTTATTAGTGAACAAGGAAAAATATTATCTAGACGGGTGAATCGATTGACCTTAAAACAACAACGGTTAATTACTATTGCTATCAAGCAAGCTCGTATTTTATCTTTGTTACCTTTTCTTAATAATGAAAAACAATTTGAACGAGGTGAGTCGACTGCTAGAACTGCCGGGCTTAGAACCCGCAATAAAATGAATAGGCTTACTCTTCAATAGAATCAAACTTCCAATCCGAACTCAAATTAAGAAAAAGAGTGAATTGAGTATGGTAAAAAAAAAGAATCAATCTTTTTTTTATTGAACGTGTTTGCTCATTGTAACGACTTTATCATATTGTATAATACAAATTTCTACTCAACCTTCCCGGAGTTTCTTATTCAGGTACTTCTACTTCTATGATTAAAGATTCAAGTATTTTTAGCGATTCTTTCCAATAACACTATTTTATTATTTCATTGGAAATCATATAAAGACAGTTTCTGTTTAATATAGCTATCTGGGCAAGTATTTTACGATTAAGAAGCACCCGCCTCTTATACAAATTATATATTAATCCACTATAACTAGAGGATACCCCTCTCCCGCGAATTACTGCATTTATCCGAGTGATCCACAAATGACGAAAATCCCTCTTTTGCCTATCTCTATCCCGATGAGCCGAAACCAAAGCTCGTATTTTCTGTTGAGTAATAGTTCGAGTAAGTCTTGAATGAGCCCCGCGAAAGCTTGAGGCAAATAAACGCATTTTTGTTCTACGGTTTCTAGCTATATATCCTCGTCTAATTCTGGTCATTGAATAAATGGAATAAATGAAACTCTGAGGAATAACTGATTGATTTCCTTTCTTTCAGTTTTTCCTTTTCTAGCTTATATAATTAACAAAACGGGGTTCCCCCAATGTATAAAGTAAAAATTCCAACGGCTTTTGCTACGATAACCTTCCTAACCACGAGTTTTTTAGGAGGCATTGATCAAATGCCCCGAAAAGAGTCAATATAAATGGATATGGATAAAGAAATTGTGGGTTCCATCGTTTATATGGTTATTTTCAAAACGGTAAGGTCCTCTCTATACACCGGAGCCCCTTTCTTGATTCTTCGTTTTTTTGTTAACTTGTACAGTTCACATTCTTTGGCTCTACCCATGGAATTCTCTAGTACTAGACCTTTCACAAGGTGATCCACCTTTAATACAGTAACGGTATTTAATTATGAAGATTTGTTGGGTTAGCTTGACCCTCTTAGTCCGTTCTTGCAAGAGTCTAAGGCTGATATTTCTGCTTAAAAAAGAAAAAAGAAATTCCCTGGATAATAAGTTGCTACGAATTGGTTAATTCTTTTCATCTTAAATTGAAAAATAGAGGGAGTGGTCGTGTTTGTCCCAACGAAAACCATCAATTTTGTGCACAATAAACACAATAACAAGATTTTTCTTGTTTTTTTAGAGAAGAGAATGGATGTAGGAACCCCAATCTATTCTAGTCATTGATACTGTATCGATCACTGAGACTGGAATTCTTTTCTTTTGTCCCAGTCCAGGATCTGAACGCGTCGCACATACACCCGAGTACATGTTCCTCGGCGCTGAGGACATCCCCTAAGAGCGGGGGATTTCGTTACATTTTTTATTGGCTGTCTTGTATTCCTAATAAGTTGTTTAAGGGTTGGCATGCTGAAGGGTTTAATGGTCTATGGTCTATAGAATTAAGATGGTTTAGATTGATCCTAACCGGATGATTATGAATTCTTTGAATCTATTTTTCTTTACTTATATTCAATTGAGTAAATAAAAAAGAAAAAACTATCTAAAAACTATTTCATATTAATGAAACATTGCAAATCATAATTTATGTGGACTCTTTGCTATTTTTCAACCGCTACAAGATCAACAATTCCATGAGCTTGGGCTTCTGGTGCTGACATAAAAACATCCCTTTCCATGTCTTCGGATACGACCCATAAAGGTTTTCCCGTTCTTTGTACATAAACTCTTGTGATGGTTTCGCGCAGTTTCAGCAGTTCTTCCGCTTCCAGGACAAATTCTCCCGCTTGTGCCTCATAAAAAGCACTAGAAGGTTGATGGATCATTACCCTGATGATATAGCACAATCAATTTAAAATGAAAAGAAAAGGTTATTCGATTTTTCATCATTAAGGCGCAAGAATTTAAAAAGAAATAAAAAAGATAGAATTGATCAACCGTACGGGCAGGGTTTGCACATTGCATACGGCTCTATAAAAAAAATTGACTTTTACCTTCCAACAAACCACCAAAGAAAAAGGAAAAATATCGAGTTTATCATCAGATCCAGATTGGTAAATAATCTAATAATTACCTAATTGACCCTCCTTTTTTTTGAGGAGTTCAAAAATAATATGACGGCTCCGTTGCTTTATACCTTATATTATTTATTATTTAAAAAATTTTTATTTGTGATTCAGCAATCCCAAAGTTTCTTTTTTTTTTCAAATAAAACAAATCCAATTATAAAAAATCATCGAATCTTGTTTTTTTCTATTCTTTTCTAACATAGCCAAAACAGCCTGTTGGTGTGAAAAAAAGGGGTTTGTGACACTGAAAAGGGCTTCCAATAAATAATATCAAATCGGGACTACCTTTTTTCATACTACTCTTTCGACACATAATTGAATGTTTTTGTAATAGTTTTTGAAAAAAGAATACAATTTTTTGATATCGAATTCGAAGTGCCATGCTATTATTACTTAAAAATATTTCATATAGCGAAGGCATAGTTTTTTTCTCTCAAAAAAAAAACTCAATGGCGCCAAGCGTGAGGGAATGCTAAACGTTTGGTAATTTTTCCTCCGACCAGGATAAAAGATCCCATTGAAGCGGCTAATCCCAGGCATATTGTCTGTACATCCGGTCGCACAAATTGCATAGTATCATAAATAGCTATTCCAGGTATTACCCATCCACCAGGAGAGTTGATAAACAAATAAAGATCTTTGGTATCACTCTCCATACTCAGATAGACTAGAAGAGCTATGAGTTGATTCGAGATATCGTTATCAACTACTTGGCCTAAAAAAAGTAATCTTTCTCGATAAAGTCGGTTGATTAGGATAAACCTCAATCCTGTAGGAGCCGTACATGCACCTTTTGATGCATACGGTTCAACAAAAATAAATTAAGAATCAATGTGTAGATCCTAGTTCTTTTTGTTTTTTATATTTTATAAGAGGCTCTTTCTAATTTTCTATTCTCACGAAGAAACTTTTTATTTCATTTTTCAAGAAATTTTGGCCTGTTTACCGAACAATTTACTAAACTTATCGAACTAACTTCTCCTTGATGTATTGTTTCATCGAGATCCAATCTAAATCACGATGGGATTCTCTTGTTCCTGAATGGGTTTCTTCAATTCTTTTAGGTTTATGCTGCTCTACTCCGAGTAAAGATCCGCCCGATTTTGATTTGCACATATAGAACAAATGCTCCCACTACCGCGTCTTTTTGCGAAAACTTCGTTTTTTTCCTATTTATTTCATGTCTTCCGTCAACTCTTTTACGTACTAATCATATTATTCAAGTAATTCTGATTAACAGGCGGAGATTACTTGAATGTAATAAAAAAATAATACATATGATACAAGTAGGAATCCTAGATTATTATCAATGGGTTTTTTCTAAACGGAGCCTGGATACCTCATTTTATTAGTTCAAACAAACCAACCATAAATTGGATTCTAATTGATAATATTAATTTGGATGTCGCCCAACAATTAAATTTTTTTTCTTTCATTGCACTTCACGCTCCAAATTTTGGATGATTCAATCAATATTTTTTGGGCGAAGCGAAAGGATTTCTCAATCGGGGGAGAGAATGGGGAAATACCATATGACCCACTCTATCTGACAAGTCGCACTATACGTCAACCCAGGATGCATCGTTTTCCCCGGGAGTTCGAAAAGGTACTCTTGGAACACCAATAGGCATTAAATGAAAGAAAAAATATTAAAGTACTATATCTTACTTTGATGCGGAAGCGTAATAATGCGTTTCTTTCTTTTAATAATTTCGTCTTTTATCCCATTTATCCAGATATTTGATATCTATATATTATATTGGATAAATAAATTCAAGGAAGACAGAATGAAGAAAAGAAAGGAGATTTCTTACGAATAGGTACTTTCGAATAATAAACGAATATGTATAGATTCGACCGCCTAAAAGGGTATAAACCCCCCATTGCGTATTGATACTTATCGGGTATAAAATAGATTTGCTTCTCTTTGTTCATATGACCCTACCTAATTGTTTCATTATTACTACTAAAATAAAAGCCTTGAACAAAGATTAATACTTTCTCTCAGCTAATGCACTGAAAATGAGAGGTCCATGGCATAGTTTTCCAGTGCAATAAAGTTACATAGTGTGATTTTTCGTTGATAAAGAGGTATTTCCATGGGTTTGCCTTGGTATCGTGTTCATACCGTCGTATTGAATGATCCCGGTCGTTTGCTAGCTGTCCATATAATGCATACAGCTCTAGTTGCCGGTTGGGCTGGTTCGATGGCTCTATATGAATTAGCCGTTTTTGATCCCTCTGACCCTGTTCTCGACCCAATGTGGAGACAAGGTATGTTCGTTATACCCTTTATGACTCGGTTAGGAATAACCAATTCCTGGGGTGGTTGGACTATTACAGGTGGGACTGTAACGAATCCGGGTATTTGGAGTTACGAAGGTGTGGCTGGGGCACATATTATGTTTTCTGGCTTGTGCTTCTTGGCTGCTATTTGGCATTGGGTATATTGGGATCTAGCGATATTTACTGATGAACGTACAGGAAAACCCTCTTTGGATTTGCCCAAGATCTTCGGAATTCATTTATTTCTTTCAGGAGTAGCTTGCTTTGGGTTTGGCGCATTTCATGTAACAGGGTTGTATGGTCCTGGAATATGGGTGTCCGATCCTTATGGGCTAACCGGAAAAGTCCAATCTGTAAATCCGGCGTGGGGTGTGGAAGGTTTTGATCCTTTTGTTCCGGGAGGAATAGCCTCTCATCATATTGCAGCAGGGACATTGGGCATATTAGCGGGACTTTTTCATCTTAGTGTCCGTCCGCCACAACGTCTATACAAAGGATTGCGTATGGGAAATATCGAAACTGTCCTTTCTAGTAGTATCGCTGCTGTCTTTTTTGCAGCTTTTGTTGTTGCTGGAACTATGTGGTATGGTTCCGCAACTACTCCCATTGAATTATTTGGTCCCACTCGTTATCAATGGGATCAGGGATACTTCCAGCAAGAAATATATCGAAGAGTTGGTGCTGGGCTATCCGAGAATCAAAGTTTATCCGAAGCTTGGTCTAAAATTCCTGAAAAATTGGCTTTTTACGATTACATTGGAAATAATCCGGCAAAAGGGGGGTTATTCAGGGCGGGCTCAATGGATAACGGGGATGGGATAGCTGTTGGGTGGTTGGGGCATCCTATCTTTAGAGATAAAGAAGGGCGTGAACTTTTTGTACGTCGTATGCCTACCTTTTTTGAAACATTTCCAGTGGTTTTGGTAGACGGAGACGGGATTGTTAGAGCCGATGTTCCTTTTCGAAGGGCAGAATCGAAGTATAGTGTTGAGCAAGTAGGTGTAACTGTTGAGTTCTATGGTGGCGAACTCAATGGCGTCAGTTATAGTGATCCCACTACTGTTAAAAAATATGCAAGGCGTGCTCAATTGGGTGAAATCTTTGAATTAGACCGTGCTACTTTGAAATCCGATGGTGTTTTTCGTAGTAGTCCAAGAGGTTGGTTTACTTTTGGCCATGCTTCGTTTGCTCTTCTCTTCTTCTTTGGACACATTTGGCATGGTGCTAGAACCTTATTCAGAGATGTTTTTGCTGGTATTGATCCAGATTTGGATGCTCAAGTGGAATTTGGAGCATTCCAAAAACTTGGGGATCCAACTACAAGAAGACAAGTAGTTTGATACAATATTGCTCCGTTACCTTTCGCTTCCACTTTTTGACATAGGGCGCCGGGGATTTTTTGATCGGAATTGCCGACTTGTCTTTGATTCTTGCTCCTTCTTTATTTTATCCAGGATACGACTCCAAATAAACAGGTATGAAAGCTATAATTGTAAACCACAATCAAATCTATGGAAGCATTGGTTTATACATTCCTCTTAGTCTCAACTCTAGGAATCATCTTTTTCGCCATCTTTTTTCGAGAACCACCTAAAGTTCCAACTAAAAAGATTAAATGATTTTTCATTTTCTAAATTGAAGTAATGAGCCTCCCGATATTGGAGGCTCATTACTTCAAACTTCAACTAGTCCCCGTGTTCCTCGAATGGATCTCTTAGTTGTTGAGAGGGTTGCCCAAAAGCAGTATATAAGGCATACCCCGTAAAACTTACAAGTAAACCAGATAGAAAGATGGCGACTAGGGTTGCTGTTTCCATTATTATAAAATTTCAAAACCACAATGGATCATGGATCTATGATATAAAATTATTTATTTACAACGAAATTGTATACAAAGTCAACAGATCTCAATGAATACAAAATAGGAGTTATGGCTACACAAAGCGTTGAGGGTAGTTCTAGATCTCGTCCAAAACGAACTGGTGTAGGGGGATTATTGAAACCATTGAATTCGGAATATGGTAAAGTAGCTCCTGGATGGGGAACTACTCCATTGATGGGAGTCGCAATGGCTTTATTTGCGATATTTCTATCTATTATTTTAGAGATTTATAATTCCTCTGTTTTACTGGAAGGAATTTCAATGAATTAGATTTATCAGAATAACTAAGTCCTAGCTTTGCTTTTCACTCTAAAGCAAAAGGTTTAGGTTTGTATTTTGGGTCTATTTTGGTAGTTCGACCGCGAAATTTCTTTGTTTCTGTATTTCCGTAATATGAGTGTGTGACTTGTTAAAATAGATCCTATTGATAGTACAGAGAATAGGTCTGTCATCTTCATAAAGGCGATTTTCCTCGTCAGATATTCATTCGAATATTTGGAGCACGAACTATATGAAATAGATTACGAAGTATTAGAACTATGATTCATACTTAATATTCAGACCTCGTGGCCGGGCTACAAATTTTCAAAGAGTTTGAAAGAATAAAAATCTTTCAAACTCCCGTTCATGCTTAGTTTGATACAGGGCAAACCCAAACCCCTTTTTTATTTTTAATCATTCTATCCATTCCTATTCATTGAATAAGCGAGGGTACAAGGGTTCTTACTCAGAGAATCCTTGGACTTAATTTGAAGGTCATCGCCATTCTAGTATGAATCTGAGGTTTCAATAGGTTCATGCGGTCTTAACAAGAGAATTCCTATCAATAATAAAAAAGAAAGTAAATCCGCATTCCAAAGCAATCAAAAAATAAGAAATCTTAAAGAAGGTAAATAGAAGATTCAAGAGGCCTGTAATGATCAACATCAAGACGAATGAGCCGACTTGATATTTTAGCATTATAACCAAAAAGGAAAGTTTTCGGATTTTTTATTTGCATTCTTTTGTATCTTCTGATAAGATTGAATCATTAGGATTAAGAAGTTTCAAACTTTGAACTCTACTATATTTTTCACTTTACTATATACAATACACATATCCGTTTCCACCAGTATTTTGGTCTTTCTTTGTGTTTGAGCTGTACGAGATGAAAGTCTCATTTACGGTTCTTGGAGGGGGATCCCTCTTCTCTTGGGTTACCTATCTCAATAAAGTCTATGATTGGTTCGAAGAACGTCTTGAGATTCAGGCGATTGCAGATGATATAACTAGTAAATATGTTCCTCCTCATGTCAACATATTTTATTGTCTAGGAGGAATTACGCTT